GGTTAGGATTTTTAAAAAATAGACTGACCATTAACTAGAGAAGAAATAACCAACCCATCGCTTCACATTATCTGGATCCAAAAACCAGTCAAGATATGATATATTAGTCATATCATTGTAGCAACTGAAATATGGTTTTGTATAAAAAAACCAATCGGGTTATATTATGGGTTGTGAAACGAAATATAAAAAGGATGTGAATAACTGGAAAGGTGAGAGAAAGAAAAAAATATAGAGTAATGATATAATTCCAATAAAAAATATGTAATAAAATAATATGTAAGGTCTCTAAACCATCTCATAAAATACAATGTAATAAAGCATCAATACTCTCAATTCATACCGAAGGAGATTAATATGTTCACAGAACAAAAGAACAAAAAAAATCAAGAGCCTCGGGCCAATAAAGACTGAGACGATTGGTTCAAGAACAAATTAAATGAGAGGCTCCATTGTAGAATTCAGACCTAAGCATTAATCGAGAAGCGATGGGAACGACGGAACCTGTGAATGCTGAAGATTTTATTGAAAACGAATCCTAATGATTCATCAGGTGGGATGGCGGAACGAACCAGAGAATAATTTCATTTAGTCTGAGCGATCGTGGGCTAACCCTACAACTGAACTAGCTATTAAAAGATAAAAGAGTAAATATTCGCCCGCGGCTTTTTTTTCAATTGTTTTGATTCGCGAGGAGCTGGATGAGAAGAAACTCTCATGTCCAGTTCTGTAGTAGAGATGGAATTGCGAAACAACCATCAACTATAACCCCAAAAGAACCAGATTCCGTAAACAACATAGAGGAAGAATGAGGGGAATATCGTATCGAGGTAATTCTATTTGTTTCGGTCGATATGCTCTTCAGGCACTTGAACCCGCTTGGATCACATCTAGACAAATAGAAGCAGGGCGACGAGCAATGACACGAAATGCCCGCCGTGGTGGAAAAATATGGGTACGTATATTTCCAGACAAACCCGTTACAGTAAGACCTGCGGAAACACGTATGGGGTCGGGTAAAGGATCTCCCGAATATTGGGTAGCTGTTGTTAAACCAGGTAGAATACTTTATGAAATGGGTGGAGTAGCAGAAAATCTAGCTAGAAAGGCTATTTCAATAGCGGCATCCAAAATGCCTATACGAACTCAATTCATTATTTCGTGATAGAAACGTATAACCACAAGAAACAGGTCTTGGAATAAAAAAGCAATTGCAGGTTTCTTTTTTTTTTTTTTGACAAAGAATATTTCTTTTTTTTTTTTATTAGCCCCTTTTGTTTTGCATTGAAAGAACAGATAAAAAAATGATATGATTCAACCCCAGACCTATTTGAATGTAGCAGATAACAGCGGGGCCCGAGAATTGATGTGTATTCGAATACTAGGAGCTAGTAATCGCCGATATGCTCATATTGGTGATGTTATTGTTGCTGTGATCAAAGAAGCAGTACCAAATATGCCCTTAAAAAGATCAGAAGTGATCAGAGCTGTAATTGTACGTACTTGTAAAGAACTCAAACGTGATAATGGTATGATAATACGATATGATGACAATGCTGCGGTTGTCATTGATCAAGAAGGAAATCCAAAAGGAACTCGCGTTTTTGGTGCGATCGCCCGAGAATTAAGAAAGTTAAATTTTACTAAAATAGTGTCATTAGCCCCTGAAGTATTATAAGATAAGACCATCATCATCATATAGAGTTATAAGTTATAGTAGAGTATTTTGAATGATTAATAGATTGTGTCTCACGTATATACCTTTAATAATGTTACTTCATAACAAAAAATATCATGTTTATTATATCAAAATTTTGAGGAACCAACAATTTTAGTTCATTATGGGTAGGGACACTATTGCTGACATAATAACCTCTATACGAAATGCTGACATGCATAGAAAAGTAACGGTTCGAATATCATCTACTAGCATCACTGAAAGCATTGTAAAAATACTTTTAAGAGAAGGTTTTATAGAAAACGTGAGAAAACATCGGGAAAACAACAAAGATTTTTTGGTTTTAACCCTACAACATAGAAGAAATAGAAAGGGGCCATCTCAAACTATTTTAAATTTAAAACGGATAAGTCGACCTGGTCTACGAATCTATTCTAACTATCAAAGAATTCCTAGAATTTTAGGTGGTATAGGGATTGTAATTATTTCTACTTCTCGAGGTATAATGACAGACCGAGAGGCTCGATTAGAAGGAATCGGCGGAGAAATCTTGTGTTATATATGGTAATCCTTCTACTATCAAAATTCGATACGAAATTGACTATTTGTGAAAAAAAAAAAGAGAAAGAGTTATCTAATATCACTCCTCCTCCATTAGTTGATACTTCAAGGGGGTTTTACCTGGAATGAAAGAACAAAAATGGGTTCATGAAGGTTTAATTACTGAATCACTTCCCAACGGTATGTTCCGGGTTCGTTTAGATAATGAAGATCTGATTCTAGGTTATGTTTCAGGAAGGATCCGACGTAGTTTTATACGGA